GACAACAATTAGCCAATCTAGATTTACGAATTATTATAGATTCTTCATTGGTAGAATGGAAAGAATTGGAGGAAGAGGAACCCACAGGGAATGAATGGGAAGATCGGAAAGTTGGAAGAAGAAAAGATTTTTTGCTTAGACGCATGGAATTGGCTAAGCATTTTATTCGAACAAATATAGAACCAAAATGGATGGTTTTGTGTCTATTACCAGTTCTTCCTCCTGAGTTGAGACCAATCTATCATATAGATGAGGATAAACTAGTGACCTCGGATATTAATGAAATCTATAGAAGAATTATCTATCGGAATAATACTCTTACAGATCTATTAACAACAAGTATAGCTACGCCAGAAGAATTAATAATATCTCAGGAAAAATTGCTACAAGAAGCCGTGGATGCACTTCTTGATAATGGAATTTGTGGACAACCAATGAGGGATGATCATAATAGAGTTTACAAGTCGCTTTCAGATGTAATTGAAGGCAAAGAAGGAAGAGTTCGCGAGACTCTGCTTGGTAAACGGGTCGATTATTCAGGACGGTCAGTCATTGTCGTCGGCCCTTCACTTTCATTACATCGATGTGGATTGCCTCGGGAAATAGCAATAGAACTTTTCCAGGCATTTGTAATTCGCGACCTAATTAGAAAAAATATTGCTTCGAACATCGGAGTTGCTAAGAGTCAAATTCGGAAAAAAAAACCGATTGTATGGGAAATACTTCAGGAAATTCTGGATGACCATCCTGTATTGTTGAATAGAGCGCCTACTCTGCATAGATTAGGCATACAGGCATTCCTCCCTATTTTAGTGGAGGGGCGTGCTATTTGTTTACATCCATTAGTTTGTAAGGGCTTCAATGCAGACTTTGACGGGGATCAAATGGCTGTTCATGTGCCTTTATCTTTGGAAGCTCAAGCAGAGGCACGTTTACTTATGTTTTCTCATATGAATCTTTTGTCTCCAACTATTGGAGATCCCATTTCTGCACCAACTCAAGATATGCTTAGTGGACTCTATGTCTTAACGAGTGGAAATCGTCGGGGTATTTGTGTAAATAGGTATAATCCATGTAATCGCAGAAACTATCAAAATGAAGATAATAAGTATACAAAAATAAAAGAACCCTTTTTTTGTAATGCCTATGATGCAATTGGAGCTTATCGGCAAAAACGAATCAATTTAGGTAGTCCTTTGTGGCTGCGGTGGCGACTAGATCAACGCGTTATTGCTGCAAGAGAAACTCCCATCGAAATTCACTATGAATCTTTGGGGACCTATTATGAGATTTATGGACACTATCTAATAGTAAGAAGTATAAAAAAAGAAATTCTTTATATATATATTCGAACCACTCTTGGTCATATTTCTCTTTATCGAGAAATAGAAGAAGCCATACAAGGGTTTTGGCAGGGCTGTTGTAATTCTATGCTACCAGCGGGAATTCGAGTCTCACCGGGTTAACTAGGACTAGAATTGCGGAATTTCTACATGAATCAAGATCTATAAAAGGAAGTTTTCCAATCACTGACTCAAACCCATTGTCAAATTCTACTCAGCGCAATATGGAGGTACTGATGGCAGAACGACCCACTCAGGTCTTTCACAATAAAGTGATAGACGGAACTGCCATGAAACGACTTATTAGTCGATTTATTGATCACTATGGAATAGGATATACATCACATATCCTGGATCAAGTAAAGACTCTGGGTTTCCGACAAGCTACCGCCGCATCCATTTCATTAGGAATTGATGATCTTTTAACAATACCTTCTAAAAGATGGCTAGTTCAAGACGCTGAACAACAAAGTTTTATTTTGGAAAAACACCATCATTATGGGAATGTACACGCGGTAGAAAAATTACGTCAATCGATCGAGATCTGGTATGCCACAAGTGAATATTTGCGACAAGAAATGAATCCGAATTTTCGGATGACCGATCCTTTTAATCCAGTGCATATAATGTCTTTTTCGGGAGCCAGAGGAAATGCCTCTCAGGTACATCAATTAGTAGGTATGAGAGGATTAATGTCGGATCCCCAAGGACAAATGATTGATTTACCCATTCAAAGCAATTTACGTGAAGGACTCTCTTTAACAGAATATATTATTTCTTGCTACGGAGCCCGTAAAGGAGTTGTGGATACCGCTATTCGAACATCAGATGCAGGATATCTCACGCGCAGACTTGTTGAAGTAGTTCAACACATTGTTGTACGTCGAACAGATTGTGGCACCGTCCGAGGTATTTCTGTAAGTCCTCGAAATGGAATGATGGCGGACAGGATTTTTATCCAAACATTAATTGGGCGTGTATTAGCAGATCATATATATATAGGTTCGCGATGCATTGCTACTAGAAATCAAGATATTGGGGTTGGGCTTGTCAATAGATTCATAACTTTTAGAGTACAACCCATCTCTATTCGAACCCCCTTTACTTGTAGGAGTACATCTTGGATTTGTCAATTATGTTATGGCCGGAGTCCAGCTCATGATGACCTGGTCGAATTGGGAGAAGCTGTAGGTATTATTGCAGGTCAATCGATTGGAGAACCGGGCACTCAATTAACATTAAGAACTTTTCATACCGGCGGGGTATTCACAGGGGGCACTGCAGAACACGTGCGAGCCCCTTCTAATGGAAAAATAAAATTCAATGAGGATTTGGTTCATCCGACACGTACACGTCATGGACATCCTGCTTTTCTATGTTCTAGAGACTTGTATGTAACTATTGAGAGTGAAGATATTATACACAATGTGTGTATTCCGCCCAAAAGTTTTCTCTTAGTTCAAAACGATCAATATGTAGAATCAGAACAAATCATTGCTGAGATTCGCGCGAGAACATCCACTTTGAATTTGAAAGAGAAGGTTCGAAAACATATTTATTCTGACTCAGAAGGTGAAATGCATTGGAATACCGATGTGTACCATGCACCCGAATTCACATATGGTAATATTCATCTCTTACCAAAAACAAGTCATTTATGGATATTATTAGGGGAGCCCTGGAAATCCAGTCTAGGCCCCTGTTCGATCCACAAGGATCAAGATCAAATGAACGCTTATTCTCTTTCTGTTAAGCGAAGATATATTTCTAACCCCTCAGTAACTAATAATCAAGTGAGACACAAATTTTTTAGTTCGTATTTTTCTGGTAAAAATCAAAAAGGAGATAGGATTCCTGATTATTCAGAACTTAATCGAATGACATGTATTGGTCGTTGTAATCTTAGATATCCGGCCATTCTCGAGGGGAATTCTTATTTATTGGCAAAGAGGCGAAGAAATAGAGTCATCATCCCACTCGAATCAATTCAAGAAGGCGAGAACCAACTAATACCTTCTTCAGGTATCTCAATTGAAATCCCCAGAAATGGTATTCTCCGTAGAAATAGTATTCTTGCTTATTTCGATGATCCTCGCTATATCAGAAAGAGCTCGGGACTTACTAAATATGAGACCAGAGAACTTAATTCAATCGTCAACGAAGAGGATTTGATTGAGTATCGAGGAGTCAAGGTATTTTGGCCAAAATACCAAAAGGAAGTAAATCCCTTTTTTTTTATTCCCATGGAAGTCCACATTTTGTCCGAATCTTCTTCCATAATGGTACGGCACAATAGTATTATTGGGGTAGATACACAAATCACTTTAAATAGAAGAAGTCGGGTAGGCGGATTGGTCCGAGTGAAGAAAAAAGCAGAAAAAATTAAACTGATAATATTTTCTGGAGATATCCATTTTCCTGGAAAGACAAATGAGGCATTCCGATTGATACCACCAGGAGGGGGAAAACAAAATTCCAAAGAATACAAAAAATTAAAAAATTGGCTATATATCCAACGAATCAAACTTTCCAGGTATGAAAAAAAATATTTTGTTTTGGTTCAACCCGTAGTCCCATATAAAAAAACGGATGGTATAAATTTAGGAAGACTTTTCCCGCCGGATCTCTTGCAGGAAAGTGATAATCTACAACTTCGAGTTGTCAATTATATCCTTTATTACGACCCAATTCTTGAAATTTGGGACACAAGTATTCAATTAGTTCGGACTTGTTTAGTGTTGAATTGGGACCAAGACAAAAAGATTGAAAAGGCCTGTGCTTCCTTTGTTGAAATAAGGACAAATGGTTTGATTAGAGATTTTCTAAGAATCGACTTAGCAAAGTCACCTATTTCGTATACCGGAAAAAGGAACGATCTATCGGGTTCAGGATTGATCTCTGAGAATGGATCAGATCGCGCTAATGTCAATCCATTTTCTTCCATTTATTCCTATTCCAAGGCAAGGATTCAAGAATCCCTTAATCCAAATCAAGGAACTATTCATACGTTATTGAATCGAAATAAGGAATCTCAGTCTTTGATAATTTTGTCATCATCCAATTGTTCTCGAATAGGCCCATTCAACGATGTAAAATCTCCCAATATTCTAAAAGAATTAATCAAAAAAGACCCCCGAATTCCAATTAGGAATTTGTTGGGCCCCTTAGGAACAGGCTTTCCAATTTCTAATTTTGATTTATTTTCCCATTTAATAACCCATAATCAGATCTTGGTAACTAACTATTTCCAACTTGATAATTTAAAACAGATTTTTCAAATACTTAAATATTATTTACTGGATGAAAATGGTAAAATTTATAATCCCTATTCCTGCAGTAACATCATTTTGAATCCATTAAATTTGAATTGGTATTTTCTCCATTACAATTATTGTGAAGAGACATCTACAATCGTTAGTCTTGGGCAGTTTCTTTGTGAAAATGTATGTATAGCCAAAAAAGGACCCCATTTAAAATCGGGTCAAGTTCTAATTCTTCAAGTTGATTCTGTGGTAATACGATCAGCTAAGCCTTATTTGGCTACTCCAGGAGCAACTGTTCATGGACATTATGGGGAAATCATTTACGAAGGAGATACATTAGTTACATTTATATATGAAAAATCAAGATCTGGTGATATAACTCAAGGTCTTCCAA